AGGGATTGGATTGGTGACTTACCCATTCAGTGACTTTGGCACTGGACGTTCCAAAAACGGGTACTATCGGATCGGGTGAATTAGAGAATAGACAGAGGTCCGTTGGCATTTCAGCCTTTCTTCTCCTTTCAGGGCCTATCCGAAAGAGAATCCAGTACCTCTTGGTCCTGAATATCAGAATAGGACGAACGAACCGGCCTCCGCGGATATCTTTGCTTCGGAACAAAACCCTGCAATCAAATAGATTGTCCCAAGGGCGCCATATTCTAGGAGCCCAAGTTATGCTATTGAAAATTCGTTCCTCTAGCAGTTCCGGTTTGACCATTCCGTTCCCTTTTTCAAACTCCACTTCTTTTCATATAGCAATCCCTGATCAAAGAGAGAACAATATCCATTTCAAAACATTTCTAACGGATTCCTTGGTTCGGACCGACGAAGTAATGGCACTCGATTATTATCAACCTGACTGCAATCTTTTTCTGTCGGTAAGGATTGCACCAGAGCACCTTCTACTTCTAATAGGCCATGAACTATAGATAGAGAAGAATCATTCTGAGCGAGTCCATAAGAAGCGACCCACTTTTTTTCATCGGTTCCGGGGGAAGACCAAAGATCTTGCGCGACCGGTCCGCCATAAAAACTCAAAAGAGAAAGAAGTCTCGTTAATCTCTTCATGCTCGTTCCAAGTTCGAAGTACCCTTTGGCCAAAGAAAAACCCGCTTCCTGACACGATTGCCTCTTTATCTTTATATAGATAGATTCTATGGGGTTATTACTTAGAAGTCTATTTTGTACAAGAGCCCCTCCTATCTGATAGAAAAGGGTCCCATGATCCCGAGCCGGTCTTACCTTGGCTCGCAAACCCCAAGTTTGTCTATGAAGAGCCAATCTAATTGTATTAGTTTCTATAATGGATTTCTTATGTGGAATACTAATGGATAGGGCCTCGTTGCTAAGTGCTACAAGATCTAGTGCACTGGAACTCGTGGTTATGGACCCGAATCCTTTAGTATGGAACATTGTCTTTTCCAAGTAAAAACCCCTAGTATATGAAAGAATGAAAAGGTGCTTTCGTTCTTGTGGAATAAGAAGCCCTCGTACCTTAATGAAAGGAAAATAGGAATTTTTCGTTAGGTATTTGACCAAATAGGATCGTCCAGTTCCTATAGAACCTATCACTAAAATACCCGATAGGGCTAAGCGGAACGAAAAGGGTTTTCCATGAGATGGTAAATGAAAACGATTAGCCCCACACGAGGTTTGGGAATAAGTGATTGTCTGATAATGAGCAAGGAATATACGTCTTTCTGCTAAAGAGGATCTATTAAACTCATAATTCATTAGATCCTTGTTATCAATGTCAACTAGGTATCATAAGTAAATGGATCCCGGTTGTTCAATCCTTTGATAACCAAGGTCATTCTTTGCTAAAGAGAAATGATCACTATGAGTCAGACTCAATAGAATTGGATCCATTCCAAATAGCGAGAATTAGGATTCTTGATCCCTCTCAATCTCTCTTTCAATTCGAGGATCCAGAGAGGTGTTTTCATAGTCATCTCCGAATATTTGCCATCTCCGAATATTTTCGATTTCATTTTTCTATGATATGTCTTTCTATATGAAAATTGGTTATTTACGATGTACGATGATCCCTGTTAAGCATCCATGGCTGAATGGTTAAAGCGCCCAACTCATAATTGGTAAATTTGCGGGTTCAATTCCTGCTGGATGCACGCGAACGGGAACGTTCCATAAGTCTATTGGAACTGGCTCTCTATCCATGGAATCTCATCCATCATCCATACATAACGAATTGGTATGGTATATTCATACCATAACATAAGAACAATAAGAACTCGAATTCTTATCGATACTGGAACTCAGAGCATAGGAGGGAAAGTCGATTTATGGATGGAATCAAATACGCAGTATTTACAGAAAAAAGTCTTCGTTTATTGGGAAAGAATCAATATACTTTTAATGTCGAATCGGGATTCACTAAGACAGAAATAAAGCATTGGGTCGAACTCTTCTTTGGTGTTAAGGTAGTAGCTGTGAATAGCCATCGACTACCCGGAAAGGGTAGAAGAATGGGACCTATTCTGGGACATACAATGCATTACAGACGTATGATCATTACCCTTCAACCGGGTTATTCTATTCCACTTCTAGATAGAGAAAAAAACTAAAGGAGAATACTTAATAATACGGCGAAACATTTATACAAAACACCTATCCCGAGCACACGCAAGGGAACCGTAGACAGGCAAGTGAAATCCAATCCACGAAATAATTTGATCCATGGACGGCACCGTTGTGGTAAAGGTCGTAATTCCAGAGGAATCATTACCGCAAGGCATAGAGGGGGAGGTCATAAGCGCCTATACCGTAAAATCGATTTTCGACGGAATCAAAAAGACATATCTGGTAGAATCGTAACCATAGAATACGACCCTAATCGAAATGCATACATTTGTCTCATACACTATGGGGATGGTGAGAAGAGATATATTTTACATCCCAGAGGGGCTATAATTGGAGATACTATTGTTTCTGGTACAAAAGTTCCTATATCAATGGGAAATGCCCTACCTTTGAGTGCGGTTTGAACTATTGATTTACGTAATTGGAAGTAACCAATTAGGTTTACGACGAAACCTAGAAATCGATCACTGATCCAATTTGACTACCTCTACGGGATAGACCTCAACAGAAAACTGTTGAGTAACGGCAGCAAGTGATTGAGTTCAGTAGTTCCTCATAGAAAATTATTGACTCTAGAGATATGGTAATATGGAGAAGACAAAATTGTTTGAAGCACGCACAGAACCGGAAGCGCCCCTTGTTTCAAAGAGAGGAGGACGGGTTATTCACATTTAATTTGATGGTCAGAGGCGAATTGAAAGCTAAGCAGTGGTAATTAAGACCCCCCGGGGAAAATAGGGATGTCTCCTACGTTACCCATAATATGTGGAAGTATCGACGTAATTTCATAGAGTCATTCGATCTGAATGCTACATGAAGAACATAAGCCAGATGACGGAACGCGGAGACCTAGGATGTAGAAGATCATAACATGAGCGATTCGGCAGATTTGGATTCCTTTCCTATATATCCACTCATGTGGTACTTCATCATACGATTCATATAAGATCCATCTGTCTAGAGATCGTCATATACATCTAGAAAGCTGTATGCTTTGGAAGAAGCTTGTACAGTTTGGGAAGGGGTTTTTTGAGAGAAAAGAAGAATCTACTTCAACCGATATGCCCTTAGGCACGGCCATACATAACATAGAAATCACACGTGGAAGGGGTGGGCAATTAGCTAGAGCAGCAGGTGCTGTAGCGAAACTGATTGCAAAAGAGGGTAAATCGGCCACTTTAAGATTACCATCTGGGGAGGTCCGTTTGGTATCCCAAAATTGCTTAGCAACAGTCGGACAAGTGGGTAATGTTGGGGTGAACCAAAAAAGTTTGGGTAGAGCCGGATCTAAGTGTTGGCTAGGTAAACGCCCCGTAGTAAGAGGGGTAGTTATGAACCCTGTGGACCACCCCCATGGGGGCGGTGAAGGGAAAGCCCCCATTGGTAGAAAAAAACCCACAACCCCTTGGGGTTATCCTGCGCTTGGAAGAAGAACTAGGAAAAGGAAAAAATATAGTGATAGTTTTATTCTTCGTCGCCGTAAGTAAATACGTAACTAGGAATATGGAAAATTGCATTTTTGGAATTTGCAATAATGCGATGGGCGAACGACGGGAATTGAACCCGCGCATGGTGGATTCACAATCCACTGCCTTGATCCACTTGGCTACATCCGCCCCTTATCCAGCTAAAGGATTTTTCTCTTTTTTCCATTCATCATTATTCTATTTATTCTGACCTCCATACTTCGATCGAGATATTGGACATAGAATGCCACTCTTTAAAATGGAAAAAAGGAGTAATCAGCTGTGACACGAAAAAAAACGAATCCTTTTGTAGCTCATCATTTATTGGCAAAAATCGAAAAGGTCAATATGAAGGAGGAGAAAGAAACAATAGTAACGTGGTCCCGGGCATCTAGCATTCTACCCGCAATGGTTGGCCATACAATCGCGATTCATAATGGAAAGGAACATATACCTATTTACATAACAAATCCTATGGTAGGTCGCAAATTGGGGGAATTCGTGCCTACTCGGCATTTCACGAGTTATGAAAGTGCAAGAAAAGATACTAAATCTCGTCGTTAACTGAATTCAGAATAGAAAGATTCAAAATAAAAAAAAACAAAGGTAGGCGGGGAATAACCCGGGGAATAACCTTATTTATGACAAGTTTCAAACTGGTAAAGTATACCCCTAGGATAAAGAAGAAGAAGAGTGGGCTAAGGAAACTCGCAAGGAAAGTTCCAACCGATCGTCTACTTAAGTTCGAACGGGTTTTCAAAGCACAAAAACGCATCCATATGTCTGTTTTCAAAGCACAAAGAGTTCTTGATGAGATTCGCTGGCGTTACTACGAGGAAACTGTTATGATACTGAACCTCATGCCTTATCGAGCATCTTATCCCATCCTAAAGTTGGTTTATTCGGCAGCAGCAAATGCTACTCATTATAGGGATTTCGACAAAGCGAATTTATTCATCACTAAAGCCGAAGTCAGTAGGAGTACTATCATGAAAAAATTAAGACCTCGAGCTCGAGGACGTAGTTGTCCCATAAAAAAAACCATGTGTCATATAACAATTGTACTAAATATAGTAAAGAAATCTAAATAATCTTTAGATCCATCTTAGATTTCGATTCCCAGTAAAAAAAAAATAGAATAGAAAAATATGGGACAAAAAATAAATCCACTCGGTTTCAGACTTGGTACAACCCAAAATCACCATTCCTTTTGGTTCGCACAACCAAAAAATTATTCTGAAGGTCTACAGGAAGATAAAAAAATACGGAATTGTATCAAGAACTATATACAAAAGAATAGGAAAAAAGGCTCGAATAGAAAAATAGAATCAGACTCAAGTTCCGAAGTAATTACACATAATAGAAAAATGGACTCAGGCTCAAGTTCTGAAGTAATTACACGTATAGAAATTCAAAAAGAAATCGATACGATCCACGTCATAATCCATATTGGATTCCCCAACTTATTAAAGAAAAAAGGAGCAATCGAAGAATTAGAGAAAGATCTACAAAAGGAAGTTAATTCTGTAAACCAGAGACTTAATATTGCTATTGAAAAAGTTAAAGAACCTTATAGACAACCTAACATTCTTGCAGAATATATAGCTTTCCAATTAAAAAATAGAGTTTCATTCCGAAAGGCAATGAAAAAAGCCATTGAATTAACTAAAAAAGCAGATATAAGGGGGGTAAAAGTAAAAATTGCAGGTCGTCTCGCAGGGAAAGAAATTGCACGTGCCGAATGCATCAAAAAGGGTAGACTTCCCCTCCAAACAATTCGCGCTAAAATTGATTATTGCTGCTATCCAATTCGAACTATCTATGGAGTATTAGGTGTAAAAATTTGGATATTCGTAGACGAAGAATAACTAGCCTTGTCTTCCCATTCTGTTCAGTGATAGAATAAAAAATGACAAGAGCCTTATTTTTCCTGAAATCCCTGAAAAAAAAGAAGCAATTCTACCTCTTTCTATAAGATTTAATGAAAATTGATAAATCTTTTAATATAATTGCTATGCTTAGTGTGTGACTCGTTAGTTTTTTCTTTAGAGTCAAAAATGGAGATTCAAAAAAAATTGACTGAACCCTACTATAAATAGAAAAAGAAAAAACTTAGTAATTATAGAAAATTAACTAATAACCAACCTATTGCTTCGTATTGTCGAGATCCTAACTAAGAAACAGTCACTATATGAATAAATACATCTATCATAAATGAGTAGATCTATCATATAGTTGTAGCAACTGCAATTTTTTCTCTAAAAAAGAAAACGGATTCTAGGTTGTGAAGCAAAACTAAAGGGATGTGGATAAAAGGAGGGATGATAGAAAGAAGGAAGAAGAATAAGAAAGATATAGGATTCCAATATGTATGGTCTATGAGTTACATCATAAAAGGCAATGTGATAAAGCATCAATATAATAAAAATAACAGAGAATTCGAAATCGTAACTTGAAACAAAAAATAGAAATTTTAAGCAATAATAAAATAAAGAGCGGCCCGGGTTAATAAAACTGAGAAAATTGACTCGGAAAGAAATTTTTGGAAAGCTCCATTGTGGGATTCAGACCTAACCATTAAAGGAGAAGTAGTGGGAACGACAGAACCTATGACTGCATAGGATTTTATTGAAAAGAATCCTAAGACTTCATTGGGTGGGATGGCGGAACAAACCAAAAAAATTGCCTTATTTGGTAAGGTTATAAATTAACAAATAAGACAGGAAAGAGTAAATATTCGCCCGCGAAATCTTTATTGAATTAGAATACTTTCCCGCGATTCAATAAGAGTCGAAATAAGGAGATTTTTTTTTAAGAAAGATTACATTATCTATAAATATAGAATATAGATAAATAGACACACACATCTAGATATATTCTAGATCTTCTTTCTTGACTATATATTTTTCTATTTTAACAAATTCAATATTCAATATTAAAAAAACCCTAACTTTTTCTATTATCTATTAATGTGCATCTATCCATAATATTCCAAAATATTATGGAATTAGAGAAATTTGCACGCTTTCTCATTTCATTCGCGAGGAGCTGGATGAGAAGAAACTCTCATGTCCAGTTTTGCAGTAGAGATGGAACTAAGAAAGAACCATCGACTATAACCCCAAAAGAACCAGATTTCGTAAACAACATAGAGGAAGAATGAAGGGAAAATCCTGCCGAGGCAATCGTATTTGTTTTGGTAGATATGCTCTGCAAGCACTTGAACCCGCTTGGATCACGTCGAGACAGATAGAAGCAGGACGAAGAGCAATGACACGATATGCACGTCGTGGTGGAAAAATATGGGTACGTATATTTCCCGACAAACCGGTTACACTAAGACCCACGGAAACACGTATGGGCTCAGGAAAGGGATCCCCCGAATATTGGGTAGCCGTTGTTAAACCAGGTCGAATACTTTATGAAATGGGCGGAGTATCTGAAACTGTAGCTAGAGCAGCTATCTCCATAGCTGCCAGTAAAATGCCCATACGAAGTCAATTTCTTCGATTAGAGATATAGCATCCCAAAAAAGGAGTATTGAAGATAAAAAAAACCAGGTTTTTTTTCTGGAAAGACAATATTTCTTTCATCCTTTTGCATAGAAATAACAAATTGAAATCAAAATAATATGATTCAACCTCAGACCCTTTTAAATGTAGCAGATAACAGTGGAGCTCGAAAATTGATGTGTATTCGAGTCATAGGAGCTGCTAGTAATCAGCGATATGCTCGTATTGGTGATGTTATTGTTGCTGTAATCAAAGACGCAGTGCCCCAAATGCCTCTAGAAAGATCCGAAGTAATTCGAGCTGTAATTGTACGTACATGTAAAGAGTTCAAATGCGAAGACGGTATAATAATACGCTATGATGACAATGCAGCGGTTATCATTGATCAAAAAGGAAATCCAAAAGGAACTCGAGTTTTTGGCGCGATCGCCGAGGAATTGAGAGAATTGAATTTTACTAAAATAGTTTCATTAGCTCCTGAAGTATTATAAATACTAGTAGGCGAGATATAGATCAAAGAAAAAATTAGTAGATTATGTCTCACGTATATGCTTTAAAATCCAAAAGTAAAAGAAAAAAAAAGAAAACATGTTGATTATAGAAAAATGAGGAGGAACCTAGAATTAGAGTCTTATGGGCAAGGACACTATTGCTGATTTACTAACCTCTATAAGAAACGCGGACATGAATAAAAAAGGAACAGTTCGAGTAGTATCTACAAATATTACCGAAAACATTGTTAAAATACTTCTACGAGAGGGTTTTATTGAAAGTGTTCGGAAACATCAGGAAAGTAACAGATATTTCTTGGTTTCAACTTTGCGACATCAAAAGAGAAAGACTAGAAAAGGAATATATAGAACTAGAACCTTTTTAAAGCGTATCAGCCGACCCGGCTTACGAATTTATGCCAACTATCAAGGAATTCCTAAAGTTTTGGGCGGAATGGGAATTGCTATTCTTTCTACTTCTCGAGGTATAATGACAGATCGAGAAGCTCGACTAAACAGAATTGGGGGAGAAGTCTTATGTTATATATGGTAATCGCCCCTCCTATAGTACTCGAATTCTATCTCGAACTTCCTATTTTTCAAATAAAAATACAACGTTTTTTTTTATTTGAAAATCAAAATAGAAAAATAGGAGAAAAAAAATATGACAGAAAAAAAAAATAGCAGAGAAAAAAAAAACCCGAGAGAAGCAAAAGTCACTTTCGAAGGTTTAGTTACGGAAGCCCTACCCAACGGAATGTTCCGCGTTCGCCTAGAGAATGACACCATCATCCTGGGCTATATTTCAGGAAAGATCCGGTCTAGTTCTATACGAATACTGATGGGGGATAGGGTCAAAATTGAAGTAAGTCGTTATGATTCAAGCAAAGGACGTATAATTTATAGACTTCCCCATAAGGATTCAAAGCGTACCGAAGACTCGAAGGATACCGAAGATTTGAAGGATACCAAAGATTCAAAGGATTAGGTTTTTCTTTTTTCTAGGGTAATAAATTCAAAGTTCCAAAATTCAAGCGAAGAGACTTATTTTTTCCCAAAGATTAGATTCATAGTTTAAGAAAGGAATAAGGAAATATGAAAATAAGAGCTTCCGTTCGTAAAATTTGTACAAAATGTCGACTGATTCGTAGGCGTGGACGAATTAGAGTCATTTGTTCCAATCCGAAGCATAAACAAAGGCAGGGGTAATCTTTCGAAAAAGAACTTTACTTTCTAAAAAGTAAAAAAAGTACCCGCGGAAACGTCCAAATTCCAAATAAAATAATTAATAATTAAAGTAAAGGATATATTTTACCCTGAAACGGATATCTTTGTATCTTTTTTTCTTTTTGTTATTTCTAACTCATATTTATGAGATAATAAAATATGACAAAAGCTATACCAAAAATTGGTTCACGTAGGAGAGTGCGTATTGGTTTGCGTAGGAATGCGCGTTTTAGTTTACGGAAAAGTGCACGTAGAATAACAAAAGGAGTTATTCATGTTCAAGCTAGTTTCAACAATACCATTATAACTGTTACAGACCCGCAAGGTCGGGTGGTTTTCTGGTCCTCCGCGGGTACTTGTGGATTCAAAAGCTCAAGAAAAGCATCACCCTATGCTGGTCAAAGAACAGCAGTAGATGCTATTCGTACAGTGGGTTTGCAACGAGCAGAAGTTATGGTAAAGGGTGCTGGTAGTGGAAGAGATGCCGCATTACGAGCCATTGCTAAAAGTGGTGTACGATTAAGTTGTATACGCGATGTAACACCTATGCCGCATAATGGATGTCGACCTCCTAAAAAAAGACGTCTGTAAAAGAATTAAAACGCTTTCAAGAGAAATAAACGATTCAATGATCAAATAATAATACTAGTCTATTATGGTTCGAGAGGAGGTAGCAGGATCCACTCAAACACTACAGTGGAAGTGTGTTGAATCAAGAGTAGATAGTAAGCGTCTTTATTATGGTCGTTTCATTTTGTCCCCGCTTAGAAAAGGTCAAGCGGATACCGTCGGTATTGCCTTGCGAAGAGCTTTACTTGGAGAAATAGAAGGAACATGTATCACACGTGCAAAATTTGGGAGCGTGCCACACGAATATTCTACAATAGCTGGTATTGAAGAATCCGTACAAGAAATTTTACTAAATTTGAAAGAAATTGTATTGAGAAGTAATCTCTATGGAGTTAGAGACGCATCAATTTGCGTCAAAGGTCCTAGATACATAACTGCTCAAGATATCATCTTACCACCTTCCGTAGAGATCGTTGATACGGCACAACCTATAGCTAACTTGACAGAGCCCATTGATTTCTGTATTGAGTTACAGATCAAGAGAGATCGCGGATATCACACGGAACTCAGAAAGAACTCTCAAGATGGAAGTTATCCCATAGATGCTGTATCCATGCCTGTTCGAAATGTGAATTATAGTATTTTTTCTTGTGGGAATGGAAATGAAAAACACGAGATACTTTTTCTAGAAATATGGACGAATGGAAGTTTAACCCCTAAGGAAGCGCTTTATGAGGCTTCTCGTAATTTGATTGATTTATTTCTTCCTTTTCTACACGCGGAGGAAGAGGGCACTAGTTTCGAAGAAAATAAAAACAGGTTTACTCCACCCCTTTTAACCTTTCAAAAAAGATTAACTAATCTAAAGAAAAACAAAAAAGGAATTCCATTGAATTGTATTTTTATTGATCAATTAGAATTGCCTTCTAGAACGTATAATTGTCTCAAAAGGGCCAATATACATACACTATTGGACCTTTTGAGTAAGACTGAAGAAGATCTTATGAGAATTGACAGTTTTCGTATGGAAGATGGAAAACAGATATGGGACACTCTAGAGAAGCATCTCCCAATCGATTTACCTAAGAATAAGTTCTCGTTTTAAATCCATTGCAATTTTTTCCTCTTCTTCTTTTTCGAGTTAGAATAAAAAGAAAAAAGAAAACAATTTTGCATCTTTGGCACAATCTATATTTTCGCGAAATGGATCATAATAAAATGGATTTTAGGTATCTAGGGAAGATTCACTTGGAAGTAACTATTTCCTAGATACCTATGCACGGTACTTCACGGTTGAATGAATCAACCTGAAAAATCCCTAAAAAAGACCTAAAGTTAAGGATTTTTCAATGGGTAATGTTGCTCCAATACCTAACCAAAGAGCTACTGCAGTACCGATTAAAAAAACGGTCGTAGCTACTGGGCGACGAAATGGATTTTGGAATTTATTGACATTCTCTAGAAAGGGTACTGTCAATAAGCCCGTTGGCACAGAAACCATTAAGAGAACGCCCAATAACTTATTGGGTACTGTACGGAGTATTTGAAAGACGGGAAAGAAGTACCACTCGGGTAATATTTCCAGAGGAGTTGCAAACGGATCCGCCGGTTCACCAATCATTGACGGCTCGAGAACCGCTAAACCTACATTACATGCAATAGTACCTAGAATTACTACTGGAAAAATATATAAAAGATCGTTGGGCCAGGCGGGTTCCCCGTAATAATTATGTCCCATCCCTTTAGCTAATTTTGCTCTTAATACAGGATCATTTAAGTCAGGTTTCTTTGTTATTGGGATAGGTGAATTCTTTAGGATCCATCCCCCAAAGGAACCGGACATGAGAATTTTTCATCATCCGGCTCGAGCAAGAATGAAAGAAAAAAGACCGTGGAAGATCCATAATAGAATAAGGTATATAATGACTCAATGACTCTAGGTAAGAAAAGCTTTATCAGATTCTCTTTTCCGAAGTTGCACCTACAACTACTTATTTTATTGAAAAGAATCTTATTCTTATGGGTAAATGCTCAATATCCAAGTTGGCTTGCAAATTTGATCATGATCAATTGCTTTGTGGATTGTCTCATGTCTCTTGATTAGTTGGTGTTTATCCCCTCAATATCGCAAGTTTCTTACGTCCAAACAAAGTATTTACTTGTTACTAATAAAAAATCAAAAAGTCTAGCCTACGTTCTTCTTTAGATACCTTCTTTTACTCCGATAGTATTGCGGATCGCAATCGATGCAAAGAAAATGAATGCATTTCCATACTATAATAAAAAAAGTAAGTGTAATAAATAGAGAATTGGATCATGTCACATGACTTATTCTATTTCTACTCTATGGGATCTTACGGAGCCTGTTCATGGATGACATGGTTGGGGTATGATCATAGAAAATATTCTCCTCAAGTGAACCAGCCTATCCTTCCTAGATAGGGGACTTACGTGTTGATTGGATGCGGAGACACCTTTGGTTGTGAATTCTAATGTGGCAGATCCAATTCTTTATCTGCATGGCCAAATCAATAATTCAAGTCACACACTCCCATAATCCGCCTTATTTTCTTTCATAAAATGAACTTCAACTATTTGTATCAAAATACTTCGGAGTTGAAGAAAAGTATCCAAATGACATGTCTTATTTTACAATAACCCATGTTTGTAGCAATGAAATACCACAACCTACCCGATATGATATATGAAAATTAGAATTATCTTTCTCTATGATATGGCTTCCCTATAAAGGACCCGAAATACCTTGCTTACGTATCATTGGAAAGTGCATTAACATAAATACGGCAGTAAGCAGAGGCAGTACAAAGGTATGTAAACTATAAAAACGAGTCAAAGTGGATTGGCCCACACTAGCACTTCCACGTAATAACTCCACTAAAGGCGATCCTATTACCGGAATCGCTTCAGGTACACCTGTCACAATTTTGACTGCCCAATAACCAATTTGATCCCAAGGCAAAGAATAACCAGTTACACCAAACGATGCAGTCAATACACCCAAAACCACACCTGTCACCCAAGTTAATTCGCGGGGTTTTTTAAATCCACCTGTGAGATACACACGAAATACGTGCAGGATCATCATTAGAACCATCATACTTGCTGACCATCGATGAACTGATCGGATTAACCAACCAAAGTTGGCCTCGGTCATTATGTATTGAACCGAGGAAAAAGCCTCTGTAACGGTTGGGCGGTAGTAAAAAGTCATAGCAAAACCGGTAGCGACTTGTACTAGAAAACAAGTAAGTGTAATTCCCCCTAAACAATAAAATATGTTGACATGAGGAGGAACATATTTACTAGTTATATCATCCGCAATTGCCTGAATCTCAAGACGTTCCTCAAACCAATCATATACTTTATTGAGATAGGTAACTAACCCGAGTCCCCCTCCGAGAACCGTATATGAAAATTTCATCTCGTACGGCTCAAGCAGAAACACACAAATTTTCAACGGATATTAGAAAAAAAAAAGGTTCAAAACTTCATCAGCCACTGGATTGGGTCGATTTGCCTTGAAGATATGAAATAAGAAAAATCCAGAACTTATTCTTTGTGATGATAATGCCAAAAAATCTCAAGTTGGCTCATCTGTCTTTCTTTCTTTCCCTTATGTTGGTCATTAGAGGCTTCTTGACTTTTCTCTTCCCTATTTTGGATTTCTTTTTTTTTTTTTTTGCGTAATGCAGATTTACTCTTGTTTTACTAGTAAATAAATAAAGCAAAAATTCTAGTAGTTTTCTGATAGAAATTATCTTGTTGCGATCCTATGAATCAGTTCAATTAAAACCTTAGATTCATACTAGAGCCACGATGATTGAGTCTCAAGCTAACCAAAAGGCAAGGGTTCTTCGAATAAGAACCGCTTGATGATCATTTATTGAATCCGTGTAATAACTCGACAAAATCGAGAGAAAAAAAAGTTGTCTTTTGGGCAAACAAAATTGGAAGGAAGAAAATTTCTTTTTTTATTAAAAACTACTTGAATTTTTTTCAGTCTGGTTGCGAGGTCTGAATAGTGAGTATGAATCATAGTTCCATTTTTTTTCTTGATCCACTCTATCTATTTCGTGTTCCAGATACTAGAATAAAAAATATCCGACGAATTAGAATCATCTTGATAGAGATAACAGGCCCTTTCTATGTATTATCAATAGGATCCATTCTAACAAGTCACACACTCATATTCCAGAGATACCAAAACAAAAAAATTCCACGGTCGAACTACCAGAATGTCTAGAAATGTATAGCTTAAAGTAGAAAGGCTTTTTTGGATGGAAAAACAATGACTTCGTAGTTTTAGTTAGTAGAAACCTAATTCATTAAAATTCCGTCCAGTAAAACAGAAGAATTATAAATTTCTAAAATGATAGATAGGAATATCGCGAATAAAGCCATTGCGACCCCCATAAAAGGAGTAGTCCCCCAACCCGGAGCTACTTTCCCATATTCCGAATTCAAGGGTTTCAATAAACTACCTACGCGAGTTCGTCTTGGCCCAGGTCTAGAACTATCTTCAACGGTTTGTGTAGCCATAAATTCTATTTAATCATTGGTGTTGACTTTGTATACTATTCCGTTGTAGTTGTAAATACAAGATCTTTTCGTAGATCCATTGTAATCTTGAAATTCTATAAAAATGGAAACAGCAACTTTAGTCGCCATCTCCATATCTGGTTTACTTGTAAGCTTTACTGGGTATGCCTTATATACCGCGTTTGGGCAACCCTCTCAACAATTAAGAGATCCATTCGAAGAACACGGGGACTAATTGAAGTAAGAAGTCTCCCCATCTGGGAGACTTCTTACTTCAATGAAATTATTTCATTTTTTTAGTCGGAACCTTAGGTGGTTCTCGGAAGAAGATAGCGAAAAAAATTATCCCTAAAGTCGAAACTAAAAGGAACGTATAAACCAATGCTTCCATAGATTCGATCGTGGTTTATTTACAATTATAACTTCCACACCTATTCATTTGTCATTTGGGATCTTTTCCCATATAAAGATAAAGAAAGAAAAAGAGTCAAAGAAAGGATGGGAGATGTTTCCCATGTCAAATCAAAAAAGAGAGATGAAAGATACCATAGCAATGTGGTATCAGACTGCTTGTCTCCTTGTAGTTGGATCTCCAACTTTTTGGAATGTTCCAAATTCCACTTGAGCATCCAAGTCTGGATCAATACCAGCAAAAACATCTCGGAACAAGGTTCTAGCGCCATGCCAAATGTGTCCGAAAAAGAAGAGCAAAGCAAAGGTAGCATGACCAAAAGTGAACCAACCCCTTGGACTGCTGCGAAAAACACCATCCGATTTCAAAGTAGCCCGATCTAATTCAAAAATTTCCCCTAATTGGGAACGCCTCGCATATTTTTTTACAGTAGCAGGATCAGAATAACTTACTCCATTAAGTTCGCCACCATAGAACTCCACCGTTACACCTACTTGTTCAACACTATATTTTGATTCTGCTCTTCTAAAAGGAACGTCCGCTCTCACAATTCCCTCTTCATCTACCAAAACAACCGGAAATGTTTCAAAAAAAGTAGGCATACGGCGTACAAAAAGCTCGCGTCCTTCTTTATCTCTAAAGACGGGATGTCCTAACCATCCAACAGCTATTCCATCCCCGTTGTCCATTGAGCCTGCTCTGAATAATCCCCCCTTTGCCGGATTATTACCAATATAATCATAAAAGGCTAATTTTTCGGGAATTTTAGACCAAGCTTCTGATAAACTAAGATTTTCGGCTAACCCATCGCTAACTCTTCGATATATTTCTTGCTGAAAGTATCCCTGATCCCACTGATAACGAGTAGGCCCAAATAATTCGATTGGGGTAGTTGCTGACCCATACCACATAGTTCCGGCAACTACGAAAGCTGCAAAAAAAACAGCAGCGATACTACTGGAAAGTACAGTTTCAATATTGCCCATACGTAATCCTTTGTATAGACGTTGAGGCGGACGGACACTAAGATGGAATAGGCCCGCTAATATGCCCAATGTACCCGCAGCAATATGATGAGAAGCTATTCCCCCCGGAACAAAAGGATCAAAACCTTCTACACCCCACGCTGGATTTACAGCTTGTACTTTTCCAGTTAGTCCATAAGGATCGGACACCCATATCCCAGGACCATACAAACCCGTTACATGAAATGCGCCAAAGCCAAAGCAAGCCACCCCTGCAAGAAATAAATGAATTCCAAAGATCTTGGGCAAATCCAAAGAGGGTTTTCCTGTCCGCTCATCACAGAATATTTCTAGGTCCCAATATACCCAATGCCAGATAGCTGCCAAGAAACACAAGCCAGAAAACACAATATGCGCACCTGCCACACCTTCATAACTCCAAATACCCGGATTCGTTACAGTTCCTCCTGAAATACTCCAACCACCCCACGAATTGGTTATTCCTAAACGAGTCATGAAGGGAATTACGAACATACCTTGTCTCCACATTGGATCCAGAACAGGATCAGAGGGATCAAAAACCGCTAATTCATATAAAGCCATCGAGCCGGCCCAACCAGAAACTAAAGCTGTGTGCATTATATGCACCGAAAGCAATCGACCCGGATCATTCAATACAACAGTATGAACACGATACCAAGGCAAACCCATGGAAATACCCCTTTAGCAAAGAAAAATAGACACGATGTCGCTTTATTTTATCGCATTGGAAAAGACTATCTATATCCTATGTACCTAACCCCTCTAGGGGATTCTGTGTCAGAAAGCGTGAATATTTATTTCATTCCATTAAAAATAAGAAGCCAATTCTGTTCGTAAGAAGAAAGAGAAGCAGATCTATTCTATACTCGATAAGTGCCAATATGCAATGGGTAGCTTGGCCTATTTGGAAAAAACGAAGAATAGATCCCTATCCCTCTTTGTTTATCATTCCAATCACCGATTCCTTTTTCTTTATTCAATCTGTCTTACCTTCCTTATATGTATTATTTCAATCTACGTATTAATAGAATCTATAGTATTCATATAGAATAAGAAAAAAAAAAATGAAGACAATAAACTGCGGATTCTTTCTTTCTCTTCCATTCTTACGTTTCCATATTAAAGTGTAGTTTTCTTACTTAAATTTAATAATATTAATCTAATATGCCCATTGGTGTTCCAAAAGTACCTTACCGGATTCCCGGAGATGAAGAAGCGACTTGGGTTGACTTATACAATGTTATGTATCGAGAAAGGACACTTTTTTTAGGTCAAGAGATTCGTTGCGAGGTCACGAATCATATTACAGGTCTCATGGTATATCTCAGTATAGAAGATGGAATTAGCGATATTTTTTTGTTTATAAACTCCCCAGGCGGGTGGCTAATCTCAGGAATGGCGATTTTTGATACGATGCAAACGGTGACACCAGATATATATACAATATGCCTCGGAATGGCTGCGTCCATGGCATCCTTCATTCTGCTTGGAGGCGAACCCACCAAGCGTATAGCATTCCCTCACGCGAGGATTATGCTTCACCAACCTGCTAGTGCTTATTATCGGGCAAGGACACCAGAATTTTTACTAGAAGTGGAAGAGTTACACAAAGTTCGCGAAATGATCACAAGGGTTTATGCCCTAAGAACAGGCAAGCCTTTTTGGGTTGTATCCGAAGACATGGAAAGGGATGTTTTTATGTCAGCAGACGAAGCCAAAGCTTATGGACTTGTCGATATTGTAGGGGATGAAATGATTGACGAGCACTGCGATACTGATCCAGTGTGGTTTCCAGAAATGTTTAAGGATTGGTAGTGGCCGGATTTCTTGTAAATTTATTTCAAACCTAAATTCAGGTTTTCTGCGATTTAATAGAAAATAGAAATACTTCATGATGATCAATCATCAGGTTAAGATCGATCTAAACCAATCCTTTTTTTTTTCTATATACATACGACATGCCAACGGTTAAACAACTTATTAGAAACGCAAGACAGCCAATACGAAATGCTAGAAAATCGCCCGCGCTTAAGGGATGTCCTCAGCGTCGAGGAACATGTGCTAGGGTGTATGTGCGACTCGTTCAGATCATGAGTTCAAACAAATAAGACAATTTTTGAAGTATCCATGATCGGTACCAATGAATAGGATAGAGCTTCTCTATCCTAGATTTCTATGGTATATGGAATTTCTGGTTTCCTTTGGTGCAAATCCAATCATCTAAATTGGAAATTAAGAAGCAATTCCCCCATTGGTAGAAAATGGTTATCCATTAAGCGGAGGAAATAGTAATAAAAAGAAAAAGGCTTATGCTCCTTTATCTTAAAAGAACGGACTAACAGGGTCAGCTACTTAGCCAACTTTCATAATTAAATGCCGTCACTGTATGGATAACTCTTATTGTGAAAAGAGCTATTTACTCTATAATGGATAGGTAGAGCCAAAGAATGTGAACTATACAAGTTCACAATACCTTTTGATGAAATGAAAGAAAGGGCTCCGGTGTATAGAGAGGGCCTCACCGTTTAAAAGGGAACCATAGAAACGATGGAACCCACTATTTTTTTGAGTATCGTTAGAATTTGTTATTTCTATGCGAAATAACTGAAGAGAATAGAATAAAAAATCGTGGTTGGGAAGGTTACAGTAGCAAAAGCCATTGGAATTAATATTTTATATATCGGAATAATTCGTTTTGTTATTAATGGGAAAAAGGATGGCTAAAAGAAGAGAAATCATTAGTTATTCATTAAGGTTAATTTGATTCAATGACCAGAGTTCCGCGAGGATATATAGCTCGGAGACGACGAACAAAAATGCGTTCATTTGCCTCAAACTTTAGAGGGGCTCATTTAAGACTTAATCGAATGATTACTCAACAAGTAAGAAGAGCTTTTGTTTCCTCTCATCGAGATAGAGGCAGGCAAAAGAGGGATTTTCGTCGTTTGTGGATCACTCGGATAAACGCAGCAACGCGGATATATAAAGTATTCGATAGTTATAGTAAATTAATACACAATCTGTACAAGAAGGAATTGATTCTTAATCGTAAAATGCTTGCACAAGTAGCTGTATCAAATCCAAATAATCTTTACACGATTTCCAATAAAATAAAGATCCTCAATTAAATGGATAAAAAAGTAATATACAGGAATAATTAAAACCGAATTCCCGGAGAGGGAACTCCGGGAAGATACAATAAATTAAGATTAAGTGGTAGGAATCAACGAGCATGTTGCAATAAATAAAAAAACTATTTATTCTTCCCCATTTTTCTTTCTTATAACAAACACAAGAATCAAAACTGGATTACTTTCTTTATATAGGTCTGGCCCTTTCGAATAAAACATCAACAATCGGAACTTAAGTTCCGATTGTTGTTTCTTAAATTCTGGTTGGAGTTTCTTAAGTTTCGATTGGAATTGAACTTTTGCGTTAATTGAGGAATATGTCTATTCTTTCTGGGTCTAGGACCAGTAATTATTGAAATTGACTGGGCTTGAAATTGCTTCTCATTCTCATAGTTACGAAATGGTAAGAAAGATAAAATACGAGCCTGTTTTATAGCAAGAGTAATTAATCGTTGTTGTTTCAAGGTTAATCTATTTATTCGTCTCGATAATATTTTTCCTTGTTCACTAATAAATCGATTAATTAAACTCATGTTTCTATAATCAATTCGATCCCCCGGGCCAATCCGAGGACGCCTACGAAAAGGTTGTTTGGATTTACGAAAAGTTTGCTTGGATTTACGAAAAGTTTGCTTGGATTTATGAAAAGTTTGCTTGGATTTATGAAAAGTTTGCTTAGATTTATGAAAAGGTTGTTTAGATGTATACATGATTTATTCTTTATTTAAAAATTTGAAAAAAAAAAATGGATTTCTTTATTTTATTAATTTTGGATCCAGAAGAAGTAGTCTTTCTTTGGTCCATATATTATTTGATTCATATTATTATTTGATTCATATATAGTATATGAATACCCTCTATACATATGAAATAATATCTACCTGAAATCAAATGAATTGATTTGTATTTTGTATTCTATCTATGTTCTATATATTAAATCTGTTCTTTGGAAAGATCGAACACACGATGCTCCTATTTTTTTATTTCGTCATGAGTCGTATGCTTGCGACAATAACGACAAAATTTTTTTAATTCTAATTGTCCGGGTGTATTGTGGCGATTCTTTTGAGTACTATATCTAGAAATCCCCGTCGATTCCTCATTGGCACCTTTTCGAACACAACTGATACATTCCAAAATAACTCTGATTCTAACACCTTTCCCCTTGGCCATGAACCTCCTTTCTTTTTTGGATTGACTTAACTTAATTCTTCTACTTATTCTGTTATTCTTCTATTTTGAATCCCAAGAAGAAGAATAAAATCCATTCGAATAAAAAATTTTTAAAATTCTTAAATTAAGTAATAAAAAATAGAGAAATAATTAAAGAATACAATCCTTGTCGAATTAGCAAGGATTTTGCTTCGAAATCCTTTCATTTAAGTAGCCAGCCCAGCCTCTTTCTATGCTCTGATTTCTGAGGCCTGACTTAGCTTGGATACCGCTTTTGATTGAATTTCTGTTTTCCAAAATGGGATTTGCCGAATTTTTCATGACTCTGAGGTTCAACCCAATCCATCTTTTCTTTCTTTTTCCTTCCTATACTAAAAAAAAAAGGATTGAAAAAGGGCAAATTTGCGTCATGTCACGAAGAATTCCTCGCATAGCAATAACTAGAATTAAAAAAAAGGGAATGACAAAGCATCTGGGAATAAACGATTAATTTCTATCAATAAACCTGCTAAAGCCCCAAACCATAGAGTACTTAGCACGGGCGCTACAGAGAGATATGTTTTTATATCCCGCATTGAAAATCCTCCTTCCTTATTGGAATACATATATGATCAGATACTCTTGCCCAAGATCATTTGTATTTCTTTTGTTTAGGCGAAATTCCTAACTAAAAAAACAAAATCAATATTCTATATATAGAATGAACGAATGAACGGTATAGACGAGATTTTCCTACCCCTAAAAAAGAAAAAGATGACCCCTTCTTCCTATACATTACCAAGGAATAGTAATCTTTCTTTTATAGGTGAAATTAGATAGGATTTTAGATGTATACCATTCCTTGATTATATGAGACCAAAAAGAAGAAATGACAAGAAGGTTCTATATAGATAGAGAAAGAGAAGAAAATTACGATGTGGAAAACAAGACAGGAATTGTGTACAATGCCATTATACAACAATTTGGAAAAGGGATGTAGCGCAGCTTGGTAGCGCGTTTGTTTTGGGTACAAAATGTCACAGGTTCAAATCCTGTCATCCCTACCTATTACTTCTTTCTTCTTTATGGGCAGTAGCGAGGAGATCAATTAAAGTGGGTATAACTTGAATTTGTGGATACTATACGTACGTGAGACACGTTAGGAGTAGAAAAGGGTTTTCTTTTTGAATGAAAGCGCTCTTAGTTCAGTTCGGTAGAACGCGGGTCTCCAAAACCCGATGTCGTAGGTTCAAATCCTACAGAGCGTGATTCCATCTATCTTATGTCGAAGCAGAGTAAAATAACTTAACAAAACAAAGTTGAATTGCAACTCCAATTTGACCTCCTCTCTGGTCTGGAGGAGGTCAATCAAAAAAGAAATATTACTCAATCAAAGATCCAACTGATCCCCACGTCTGTATTGCAAATACGCAGTCACGAATAATCCCGCTAAAGTAATAGGAATTAGGCCTAAGACGATTCCAAATAGAAAAACTTCAATCATTTCGATTTGTTCGAGGGGATAAAAAAAAAGAGGTACGATCTATCCCTAAATAGTAGTCTAAATTATCCACGAATCTCAATGACCAAGAAAAGAATTGATAATTAGTGTGGAAAAGAGTCGTAGAATACCAGGAATCCAAAAGAAATATTTTTATTTTCTGACTTATTCATTCAATTCATTTCAAATAAGACGTATCTTGTTCAAGCCAATAAATAGAGCTGGGGTTATAGTTAAAGCAGCCAGTAGAAAACCGAAATAACTAGTTATAGTAAGCATGAAAGGGTTAAATTCCATTTATTTTTTTACTACACTACATATGTTGGTAAAGCACTTACCTAAGTTATGGAAAATTCATAATTCATCGGTTATTTTAGATAATACTAAAAAACAAGATAGAGTGAGATACAGAAGTGTAAAAGAAAATCGATTCATCAGATGGGACATGAGTCTCTAATTCCGAATCAAGAGATTTGTTGTGGAATCTGTCAGTTCTTTAAAGTAATAATATTAAGAACTAGATCATCTAACCCCATTGAAAAATTAAATTGGATTTTCGGGAGAATTTTGGAATATAAGATAAATAAAGAATTGAAACAGTCGAATATTCCCCTATTCCTTCTTATTTTAACTGATTGTATTCCATATGGAATAAGAGGAGAAGAAAAGCATTCCACGACCCCCCGAGCAAGGGGCCCCTTAAAAAAAGGAAAGCTCTTCCTTGAATTTACTTTATTTTTATTCCTTTTTCGAACCCCAACCAAAGTTGATTCGAAGACGAGTCACTTCAATTATCCTTTTAAGTTCTATCTTCTGTCTTTCCCTATTTCATCTCGTAAAGTTCCACGCTTGCAGTTTAGTCAAGAAAGTTAGACCTAATCCAACAAACAAGGCAAGGATTGATTACGAATCTTGATTCTTCAAAGAATGTTTTCTTTCTCTCATAACAGATTATCCACTATTCGATTTTCTATTTATTAGATATTATATTATGCTAACCAATTAAATTCCTTAAAGGGAAAGGTTGGATTCGAAGAAAACTTTTAACTAAAAAGGGATAGATTTCGCATATACTTGTCCTTATATTGTGTCAGTATGAGAATATCTTTCCTAAATTATTTATCCAAACCTATTGATCATTAACTTGGATTTTCCCAAGATCTTGGCCGCTATTCCGAATTATTCTACTAATCCGAAGCCAATGAAAATAAGCAGGACCCCCAAAAATTGGGGGTTTTCTATTGATGCCTTGAATAACATATA